AGTTGAATCGAAATAATGAATTGTCGGATGACTCATTACTCAGATAAAGAATTTTTTTTTTCTTTTTTTGTGGGTATTAAATAGTTATGTATTAAATACTATAGTATCAACTATTGATATTTTCCCTTTATACCTTTTTTTAGTTGACGCAAAAAGGGAACTTTGAATATTTTTTTTTATGTTTTCTGTGATAAATACATGTACATGCCCTTATGTATCTGTAAAAAAAAGGGAAAATTTTTTATTTATATTTAATTCAATACAATATTTAAATAAAATAATAGGAAACTGTAAATGAGAGTTTCTTTCTCACATACACCTTTGATCACATTACATTGTCATCTCGTATGCATCAATATGGAAATATTTGATTGATATCTGAAGCCATGATTATGATTCGATTTTTTTATTCTTAATACAATTTGATTCTTATACAAATAGAATTTAGGATCTTGTTATGTTCTGGAATCAAAACAAGATATTGAAATGCCCTTTAGGTATTAATTTGGAATAAGACTTTCTTTCTCTAGGCAGGAACGCAATATATTTCCTATGAAATATATAGAAACAAGAAGATTCAATAAGAGATATCGACGGATTTCCTAATAAAAAAATATGAAATAAAAAAAAATCTACTGTTTAAATTTTATCTCTATCAAATTTGAATATCAGAATAGTGAATATAGTCATGATTCGATGGGTTAGGTCCACTTACTTTTTATTTTGGATTTGTCGATTTCAAATCTATCGAAAAATGGAAAAAAAAAGAATATATATTTGGCGATTCAAGAGACGACTTATCATTATTCATTGTATTATAATATAAAAAAGTTCAAATTTATTTTCTAAATTACTTTATAACTTTATTATTAGTTATTATTAGAATTAAATTAATTAGAATTAAATTATACACTTTAAAATGAAATTTTTACTATTAGAAAGTAAAGAAAGTAAAAGCCCCTTATCGGATTTGAACCGATGACTTACGCCTTACCATGGCGTTACTCTACCACTGAGTTAAAAGGGCCGTCTTGGTTTAATACCTGACTGAGTCGATAGGTAAATAAAAAAAAATATATATATGTATATATATTATATATATACAATATACGCATAGTGGTTAGTAGCTCATTTCGGAACTAGAAATGAGCATTTGAATTTACTTAAAATTTACTTAACGGGGTATTTTTTGCTTTTTTTATATTGGATTTGATAAATATCCATGCAATGAATTATTTTACTTAAAATTGCCTACCACATCGAAATAGAACGAAATTCATTTGATTTATACATGTACTCAGCAATTTGACATAGACCCAAGATATTTTATCTTGACACGTGATGAAGACATACGAACTATCCTCTGAACAATAATTTTCTAAAAAAAAAATAAAATTTTCGATAACTTAACTTATAAATCCATCTTTCTTCCCTAATTTAGAAGATGGATTCTGTCTGACTTTCTTGGGTTAGTGTTAGATAGGGATACTACTATTTCTTAACAATGAGATGAGGCAATCTATGAAGGAAAGTTAAAAAAAACGAAACTTAACCCTCGTTTTTATTTTTTTATGTCAGACCAATCACTTCTTTAAAAGATTCTGTACTAGACTTTATATATATATATATTTTTTTTATTTCCACTTCAAATATAAAAAGAAAATATATCGATTTTTTTAGAGAATTGTGATTAGAATATGAATACAAATATAAAATAAAAAAATACTATAGAATCCTATAGAAAAAAAGAAAAAACCTTAATAAGCTAGTCATACCATTTTATTATATTGACAATTTTTAAAAACTGATCATACTATGATCATAGTATGATGGCGGTTGAGCAAGTATGCCCCCATCGTCTAGTGGTTCAGGACATCTCTCTTTCAAGGAGGCAGCGGGGATTCGACTTCCCCTGGGGGTAGGGTACTACGAAAGGAAGTTGATCATGGATTATCCATAAAGTTAGAATAGATTCTTCCTGGGTCGATGCCCGAGCGGTTAATGGGGACGGACTGTAAATTCGTTGGCAATATGTCTACGCTGGTTCAAATCCAGCTCGGCCCAATAATTCGCTGTCTACATAACCCTTTTTGTAGGGTAAGAAAAAAGGTCCAATTTGGGGTATATTTCAACTTTACTTTTTTATTTTTTTTTTTTCTTGTGTCTACTTACTTTTTTGTTTCCATAAAAAATTCCGATCTTGATCTTGCTAAGGATCCCGATATGGATCCTTTAAATATAAACTTTAATGAACAGAGTCGAGAAAATAATCTATTTTTTATTGTAAAAAATAGATTATCAATCCATTTGATAATAATGCAAGGATTACCAGTAATCCGTCTTGCTATCACTAAAGTGATATCCATATAGATATCAATATATCACTTGTGACTTTCTTTGTTACAAAACACTAATTTGAATCTAAAATTGAAACGATTAAAATGAAATCATAAGAAGGAATATGTAAGCTACCCACTTGATTTCCATGGGATTGTAGTTCAATTGGTCAGAGCACCGCCCTGTCAAGGCGGAAGCTGCGGGTTCGAGCCCCGTCAGTCCCGGCGGATTAAATTAAAAAAAAATAAACTCCCCTTTTTGTTTCTGGGCAAGGGGATCAAAATGGTTTCGTTTATCTTTTTGTTTTATTTTTCTTTTTTCATCAAGCAAAAGAAGGGGGTATTTCCATTATTTTAACTAACACCAATTGATGGTAGAGAGACATATGTAAATTAGTATAATTAGAATTATTGGGAGCATTCAACACTTCAAGAAAGAGATACTGTACGGGGTTTCTGCTTTTTGTCAATAAATCTCCCATTAACTAGTGTAGGAAAATGGAATAGGATAGCGTATAATACGTTTGCCAAGAGTACCCATATATACTTTTCTTTCTATGAAGTCAAGGAATTGAAAATAGTTCTTTTCCAACCAAGGAAAGAGGATATTTAAAAAATAAAGATAAAATTAGTCTTCCCTAATGAATATGCTCTTTTTAAAGATTAGAGTCGATGTCGAAGAAAAAACTCGTAAGAAAATTTAAATAGTTAATTTTTTTGAATATTTTAGTTTTTTTACTGGGACTCGTCTTTATCACATTCCCTTTCTTTGTTTTCCAAAAAGATGATAGACCCTTAAAAAATTTTTAAAATTTAAAATTGAACTTCGTACTTGTTTTCTCTATTTGATTTATATTGTTTATTTAAGGTTTTTTATAAACTCTTTTTGTAAACAATCGAAGTAGAAAAGGTTTTTTATGATACTTTATCAGATGATTGTACAAGGAAAGTAAAGTACTAGGTTGGAGAAAAGAAAGCGGGGAAAAAGAGTCATAAATAAATATTTTTTGATTGGATCAGGAAGCTCATTATGTATTCGGTGTGTATAAAAGATCTTCCTATGTTATACTATTAAATTCTTGACGATGAATCGATTTTATAGCTCCGATATTGTTATTCATGATATTTCTTTCATTCGATATCATCAAAATCTAATTCATCTGAGTGAGTTTACAAGCGAGAGATTTCTCATCTCTATGGGATTAAATCCCGAGATATTCCAAAGAAAAAAAAATAAAAAATAAACGATTAAATTATGGAAGTCAATATTCTTGCATTTATTGCTACTGCACTCTTCATTCTCGTTCCTACTGCTTTTTTGCTTATAATTTACGTAAAAACAGTTAGTCAAAATAATTAATTTGAATACAATTTTACTATCAATGAAAAAAAAGGATTTCAATTTCTCGTCTTAAATGAAAGGACTGCATTAGACTCAGTAGTAGTAGTATCCTAATGGGCCCGCTAGTATGGTAGAAAGAGATCTCTTTCTACCATACTAGCCATTATGGTTATTGTAATGTATAAAGATACAAGTGAAATATTTTAATATAAAGGAATCCACCTTTATCTGTCTTTTTCTTTAGAAATGTCAATATAAATTAAATAGAATATGAAATGTATGTACATACTTTCTCAATTTCATTTGTTTGATCCATTTAATACAGATAATCCGAATTCGATGGAAACTTCTTCAGATTTCGAAAAGGGGTTACCCCATGAAGGGTTAACGGTGTAAACCCTGATATAAAAATATAAAATGAGTCAATAAAACAAAACATAAATCCAAAATCCAATTTATAAAAAAAAATCTTAAAAAAAAATTGCCGACCGGTCTAGAAAACTAAAACAATTGATACAGGTTGATAGAGTTTGATTATTACCGCAATTAGGAGTACTTCTAGAGTCCACTTCTTCCCCACACTACGAGAGAGAGGGAAAATGTAAAAACTACCATTAAACCAGCCCATGCGAGACTTACTATATCCATGTGAATTCTGTCCCCTATTTCTATGAATATGAAGAAACTATTCCATTATTGTTCACTAATAATAGTGAAATCACTGGTGCAGAGTCAAAAAAAGGGAGAGGTATTTGGTCACCATTGATAAACTACTCCAAAAAATCCACTTATCTTATTCTTAATAATGAGTTATTCTTATTATAGAATTTCTAGTAGAATCAACAAGATGTAAACACAAGTAAACGGACACTTTTCGAAGTATCCAAGTAATCTGACTCACATGTGGAAAGAAGAATACTTTTTCTTTCTTTTATCGTTTTTTATTTTTGGAAGTAAAACGAAAGGCAATTCTTCATATAATCTAATATTGATTGAATGTCTGAGCATTCCGAGACTTTCATGAGTCTGTATCCAAAGTATCTTAGGTCCTTTCCAAAACTATTAATTTAATTCCCTCTCTGGCTATCCAATCTAATTGAAGACTCAGACGGATTTCCCTCCACTACTTGAAGTTTTCCTTGAATCTGAGAGGAAAAACTTTAGGTTATAGAATAGAACCTCGCGGCCGGGGGCTTAGAATCACGAAAAGAAAGTATCAAGAGTCTTTTCCTACGTTTGTTATAATAGGGGATTTCAAGTCTGTTGTTGAGGCGGCACCCGGATTTGAACTGGGGAAAAAGGATTTGCAGTCCCCCGCCTTACCACTCGGCCATGCCGCCAAAACGATAGAAACTAGATTCAAATTTTCTCTTTTTTTTCAACTCCGAAAAAAATATATATATAGATTTTCAGTCACAAAATATAGAATCCAGTACAAATCAGAACCATTAACTATTGACTGTTAATTCATGACCATTTTTGAATTCAAATCTACATTTTTTTTATTTCTAATAATATTAGAAAATCATTAGAAAAGATTTTCTAACTTATCTATTCTATATTGAGTTTTTTCAATTAAAAAGAAATCTTCTTCAATTTCAATTATAACAGTAATGATGAGTATATGTAAACCCCAGAATCAGAACATACGTTGTGTTATAGAGCTATAGCTCTATAATGGGGTATTTTATCTCTCTAGGGATGCTTTTTGAGGAGTAATTCTTAATAAATTTTTGTATTTCAATTTTTCATTGAATACATTGAAGAGAAAATTTAATTTTTGATAGAGCACAGCATGTGTTGTCCCAAATAGAACTGTACCACAATAAAAGAATAAAAAGAGACATATATAGCTGTGCATTCTTAATAATAAACAAAATTAATAAATAAAAAAACACAAGTTTTCTTACCTACTTCAATTCACTGATATTCTAAATATTCTATTCAAAAAAGGTAAAAATCAATCTCTTTTCTGCAAATATTTTTTTGAACAATGAAATACAAATACATGAAAAAGTAAAGTGGTAAAAAAAAAAGTTTTCTTTTTATTATATGTTTATCTGCTCGAACAGATCCAATCATGCATACATTTTTTGTAATAGTATACAATCGAATTGGATGGAATATGTAATATCATAGGTGAAAATGAAATTACTTTTTTTCTAGTCTTTACAAAACTATATAAGTTCCAGTGGTATTTCTCAATTCTGTTCCATTTGGATCTCTTTCTTATAAAAAAGTTCCACTTGAATCTAGTCTCCGTTCATACGTATTTCATACATTCCATATATCTTGGAGTTGGATAAAATTTCATGTGATTCAGTAAACAGAATAGAAATTCCATTATTTCTAGATCGAATTCTATGGATATGATTCGGTGAAGAATGAGAGATGGGATTTTTTCAATAAACGGATAAATGGGAAATTCAAAAAAGATGCTCGGGGATGGAAAAGAGGGAACATCTACAATACCCGGATTAAATCAGATACAATTTGAAGGGTTTTATCGGTTTATTGATCAGGGTTTAATAGAAGAACTTTCTAAATTTCCAAAAATTGAAGATATAGATCACGAAATTGAATTTCAATTATTTGTGGAAACATATGAATTGGTAGAACCTCTGATAAAAGAACGAGATGCTGTCTATGAATCACTTACATATTCTTCTGAATTATATGTATACGCGGGATTAATTTGGAAAACCAGTAGGAATATGCAAGAACAAAGGATTTTTATTGGAAACATTCCTTTAATGAATTCCCTTGGAACTTCTATAGTAAACGGAATATACAGAATTGTGATCAATCAAATATTGCAAAGTCCTGGTATCTATTACCAGTCAGAATTGGATCATAATGGGATTTCGGTCTATACCGGCACCATAATATCAGATTGGGGAGGCAGGTTAGAATTAGAGATTGATAAAAAAGCAAGAATATGGGCTCGTGTGAGTAGGAAACAGAAAATATCTATTCTAGTTCTATCATCAGCTATGGGTTCGAATCTAAGAGAAATTCTAGAGAATGTTTGCTACCCTGAAATTTTCTTATCTTTCTTGACCGATAAGGAGAAAAAAAAAATTGGGTCAAAAGAAAATGCTATTTTGGAGTTTTATCAACAATTTTCTTGTGTAGGTGGGGATCCAATATTTTCTGAATCCTTATGTAAGGAATTACAAAAAAAATTCTTTCACCAAAGGTGTGAATTAGGAAGGATTGGTCGCCGAAATATTAACTGGAGACTGAATCTTAATATACCTCAGAACAATATATTTTTGTTACCACGAGATATATTAGCAGCTGCCGATCATTTGATTGGGATGAAATTTGGAATGGGTACACTTGATGATATGAATCATTTGAAAAATAAACGTATTCGCTCTGTAGCGGATCTTTTACAAGACCAGCTCGGGTTGGCTCTGGCTCGTTTAGAAAATGTAGTTAAGGGAACTATAGGCGGAGCAATTAGGCATAAATTGATACCTACTCCTCAGAATTTGGTAACTTCAACTCCGTTAACAACTACTTATGAATCCTTTTTTGGATTACACCCACTATCTCAAGTTTTGGATCGAACTAATCCATTGACACAAATCGTTCATGGGAGAAAGTTGAGTTATTTGGGCCCTGGCGGATTAACAGGGCGAACTGCTAATTTTCGGATACGAGATATCCATCCTAGTCACTATGGGCGTATTTGCCCCATTGACACGTCTGAAGGAATCAATGTTGGACTTATTGGATCTTTATCAATTCATGCCAGGATTGGTGATTGGGGGTCGTTAGAAAGTCCATTTTATGAACTCTTTGAGAAATCAAAAA